AAAACCCGCGAATTGGTCTTTACGGTGCTTCCTCTATCAATTAGATCCTTTATCCATAGAATAAAAGTATCTAGACATATCCATTTCTTCATATTTCGACTCTATGAAGTTTCTTTCTTTGCTACAGCTGATAAAAATCGTTTTTTGCACGATGCATATGTAGAAAGCCTATTTGTTTCTAGTATTTATTAGTGTATTTCCTCTTTCTTCCCTTTTTTCTTTCTATAGTAGAGATAGTCGCACGTAATGACAGATCACAGCCATATTATTAAAAGCTTGAGGTAAGAACGGGTTTCGTTCTAGTGCTCGAAAATAATATTCTAAAGCTTTTGTATGTTCTCCATTACTTGTGTGGATAAGGCCTATGTTATAAAGTATATAGCTTCGATCATAGGGATCGATTTCTAGTCGCATCGCCTCATAATAATTCTGTAAAGCTTCGGCATAACTTCCTTCGGATTGAGCTGACATCCGTTACGGTCGTCATTCGATTCAAAGAATTCTCCGTTCCAGAAACGTACATGAGATTTTCATCTCATACGGCTCCTCCCTTAATGTGCACAATGAAAATGTAGGATCAAAAAAGATTGAAATATTCTCATTCTAAACTGAGTGGGGCTAATGTTTTTACAAGAAATCTCTAGCCAACCCTTCTGCAAAAGATCCTTTCTTAACATCACACGTGTCGGTACTGGTAATAAATAAAAAAGGAAACTCCAACAATTTCTTTGTTCTCAACGCCCCTTAATTTCCAGGAATTAATCACTTCAACAGTCTTCGATGGTTCTAAGGGTATCCAAAATGCGAACGAGATGGAGGTTTGTTACCCCAACCATTCTTCTTAGTCCCGATCCCCGGATAAGGAAAAGGGGATTTTTAACAAAGTTTTCGTGTTGTTGATTCCTAGGCGTAGCGCCTCTTCCCCTATGCGGCTATTGGTATTAGTCTAGTACAGTTCTAGTATAGTAGGGTTGGCCTGTAATATAGAACCCATAGGTCTAACCTTTCGCTCAATACTCGAATCGACAATTGAAACATCTGAGGCTGCATTAATCGGGGATACGCGACAGAAGGAATTGTTTTATCTATAAACTTCACCTTCAACAAGCGTAGATTTTTTTCAATAATCTTTTTCGTTCTTTTCTATCCTGAATCATCTGTCTTTCTCCTAAGACCGAAAGCAGAAAAAAAAAAATAATCAAATCACACCATCTCTGTAATAGGCAAATGCCTCCTTTTCTCCTGAGGTTGTCGGAATTATTCGTAATAAGATATTGGCCACAATTGAAAAGGTCTTATCAATAAAATTTCCATTTATCCGCGATCTAGGCATAGGTAGAAACCCGTTCTATAATTCTTTTCATTACCTTTCGTGAGAAAACGATCCCACAAGCAAGGGGGATTGTACAGTACGAAATAACATAAAAGCAGACTCATAACAAAAGTATGACTTCACACTCCCTTTATTTCCTTTTTTTTATTTCCTTTTTTTTATTTCCTTTTTTTTCTCCGAGCTTCCTGGTTCGAAGAAAAACTCCTTTCTTTTATGAAAGGCTTTTCGATTTTTATAGCTAGAACGGATTCGGTTGTCTGTACCCATCTAACAATCGAATATGAACAACTCGCAATTCGCTCGGATTCTCGGTCATAATTTTATGTAGGAGAGATGGCCGAGCGGTTCAAGGCGTAGCATTGGAACTGCTATGTAGGCTTTTGTTTACCGAGGGTTCGAATCCCTCTCTTTCCGTACCCGCACCCCATTCACCTATGCTTCAGACCTTTCTTTGAGATGGATTCTCAATTCCTAATTTCTGTGATACGGAAAATATAGTAAAAAAAGAGCGGGCAAGGGATAAAGACCTCCTACTGATCTATGATACATGAATGGGAGAAAAACCAAAGTCTCCCAATCAAATTCCTTACCTTGTGTCCCTTTACTTAACTTAGGTGAAAGAGAAAAATTGTACGAACCTTGTTTGTTATTTTAGTTAGGTTTACGTCTGACGAGAATAATATTCTACGACAAGCAATTCATTTATTTTCAAACCGACCCATTTACTATCTATTATTTGATTAACTAATCCTTTATATTGTAATGCGTGAAGAGTCAAATGTTTTGGCAATTCCTCGTGGTGGGATGAATCAAGATAATTTTGAATCAGAGCTCTCGATTTTTGATCAGTCCTTGCTGTAATAATATCTCGGGGTTTGCAACGATAACTTGGTATATCTACTATACGACCATTAACTAAAATATGTCTATGGTTAACCAATTGGCGGGCTTGAGGAATAGTTGAAGCCATACCCAATCGAAAAAGGATGTTATCTAAACGCATTTCAAGTAATTGTAGTAAAACCAGACCCGTCGATCCTTTGGCTTTTCCGGCGATACGGACGTATTTAAGTAATTGCCGTTCTGTAAGACCATAATGAAAACGCAATTTTTGTTTTTCTTCTAAACGAATACGATATTGAGATTTTTTCCCAAAGCGCGATTGATTTCTAAGATCGTTTCCGGACCCAGGCCTTTTACTCGTTAGTCCCGGTAAAGCCCCCAGGCGGCGTATTTTTTTGAAACGAGGCCCTCGGTAACGTGACATAAAAACTCCTTTTTTTATTGAAATTTAATAAACCTAAATTAAAACTGGGCTAAATGATAAATGAAGCAAAATACACTGAAGTATTGTACTTCAAAGAATAATCAGATGATTTGGATCAATATACAGACACCTTTTTCTATTGTATATATATAAATATACATCAAAAAGGTTCCCCTTCTTGATTTACTTGGACGAGATCTAACTCCTCAAAGTTGGAATCCAAATTGGAAGCTCCTACAACATAATAAATCGACGCGCTGTGGAAAAGAAGGAAGAGGACGAGACCCTTTCAATCCAATGTTCTTTTCTTTCAAAAACACAAAATCAATGATTTAAAAAAAATCAAACAAATATAGAAAAGCCGGCTATCGGAATCGAACCGATGACCATCGCATTACAAATGCGATGCTCTAACCTCTGAGCTAAGCGGGCTTAAATAGAAATACCAGAAAAGGTATAGGAGTAGGAATTCAGTAAATTACTAGAATCTTAAAGAAAAGAATAAAGAATAGAATAGTATTTCAAATAAATATTAATATTTATTAATATTGAATGTTATAGAACATAATGATTAAAATAAGAAAATCAAAAACACAAACAAAAAAACGATTAAAATAACTATTAATAGAAAGAATATAGCGATCTATCTTATCTAATTTCGATTTCTATATTTATTCTTGATAAATAAGAGAATAATAGTTTTTTATTTTGAATTGAAAATAAAATGGCATTCTAATTTTTTTTCTAACCTCATTTTATTAATTTATTCAATTCAATTATTATATATTCTATAATATACATCCGGAATAAAACATTCTTATTCTAGTGATTCTATATATCTATTTATCTATTTCGAATTCTCAATCGAGTCTAGTATTAGATTCTAATTATACCTTCTTCATATTCTAATATTCTAATTCGAAAAAATTAGGCTTTCGTTTAAATAATTAGATTGAAATTTGAAATTAATGATTAGTTATAACTATTTCTATTCTATTAGAAATTAGAAACGATTCATTAATGTTTAATAAATTTCCATTTTAACAACTATATTTTTGTTATGTTATATAGGATCCGCCTTAGCCTTACCTTAAGTAAAGTATAACAAAAAATGAAATCAAAGAGACGCAATCCAGAGAAATGCAAAACAGATAATAGTAATCCAGATTAAACTGGGGGATTCTAATGAGATATTTCTCCGTTTTTTGTTTTGTTTTCAACGTAAGCGTAAGAAAATACGAAAAAAGAATCGACCGTTCGAGTATTACACCGGATCATGAAAAAATGAGAGTAAGAGAGGCATGTCTATATATGTTAATGTTATGGAATATATCCGCGTCTATATTGAATTGCGAATACAGAAAGGATAGAATCATTTCGGACAAGAAACCCAAAGGCTTTTCGATATAGGAATTCATATCTAATGAAATCCGTATCTAATGAATTCGACGGTTTCGGTGTCGGCGTAAATGAAAGAAAAAGAAGAACGGCATTGAGGTCCTAATCTCAAAACGCAAGGGGGGATATGGCGAAATTGGTAGACGCTACGGACTTAATTGGATTGAGCCTTGTTATGGAAACATACTAAGTGATAACTTTCAAATTCAGAGAAACCCTGGAATAAAAAATGGGCAATCCTGAGCCAAATCCCGTTTTATGAAAACAAACAGAACAGGGGTTCAGAAAGTGAGAAAGGGGATAGGTGCAGAGACTCAATGGAAGCTGTTCTAACAAATGGAGTTGACTTCTCTTTTTTTTTTTTGTAAAGACAGTAAAATGACTCCTTCTATCGAATAGCGAAACTTCATAAAGGATGAAGGTTAAGTCTATATACACTATGGATATGAAATGAAAAAGTATCTCAAAAAGAGCAACTAAATCCGTATTTATTATTTATGTTAATAAAAAAGCAAAAGAATTGTTGTGAATCGCTTCCAAATTGAAGAAATAATCGAATATTCATTGATCAAATCATTCACTCCATAATCTGGTAGATCGTTTCTTTTGAAGAACTGATTAATCGGACGAGAATAAAGATAGAGTCCCGTTCTACATGTCAATATCAATACCGGCAACAATGAAATTTATAGTAAGAGGAAAATCCGTCGACTTTAGAAATCGTGAGGGTTCAAGTCCCTCTATCCCCAAAAAAAGCTGATTTGCCTCCCTAACTATTCCTCGCACCCTTTCTTTTTCTTTTGTTTACAAACGTGTCCGAGCAAAATTTGTGTTTTTTTCTCTTATCACAATCACAACAGGTGTGGTATATATGATATACGTACAAATGAACGCTCGTGAGCAAAGAATCCCGATTCACAATCCGTATGATTGCTCATACTGCAACTTACAAAATTTTTTTTTGAAGATTCAAGAAATAAAATTCCTCGTTCAAGACTTTTA